GAAACAAATCAAAATCAAATTGACTTTATTTCGACTATAAAGCAGCCACTTTATACTATTAGTAATAGTAGGAAGAATTCACATATTTTGGGGGACTTATCCTCCCTGTCACAAGCATATGTATTTTACAAATTATCACAAACCCAAGCTATTACCTTGGATAAATTAAAATCTGTTCTTGAATATCACGGAACGTCTTTTTTTCTTAAGACTTTGATAAAAGAGTCTTTTGGAACACAAGGAATATTTCATTCTGAATTAAGATATAATAAATTTCGGAGTTATGGACCGAATCAATGGAAAACCTGGTTAAGAGGTCATTATCAATACGATTTCTCTCAGATTAGATGGTCTAGATTAATACCACAAAAATGGCGAAATAGAGTCAATCAATGTCGTACCGCTCAAAATAAAGATTTAAACAAATGGAATTCATATGAAAAATACCAAGTACTGCATTACAAAAAGCAAAAAGATAATTTTCAAAAATATTCTCAAAAATACTATAGATATGATCTTTTATCATATCAATCTATTAATTCTGAAACTAAGAGGGACTCATATAGTTCTGTTTATGGATCACCATTACAAGTAAATAAGAACAAAAAAATTTATCATAATTACCACACACCTCAAGACAAATTATTTGATAGATGGCGGAGTATTCCTATCAATAATTATCTAGAAAGAGGCGATATTCTGTATATGGAAAAAAATACGGATAGAAAATATTTTGATTGGAAAATTATCAAGTTTTGTCTTAGAAAAAAAGTGGATATTGAGACCTGGATCAAGATCGATTCCAACAGTAATAAAAACACTAAGATTGGGACTAATTATTACCCAATAATTGATAAAATTGATAAGAAAAGTCTTTTTTATCTTATGAGTCATCAAGATCTAGAAATCAATCCACCTAATCACAAAAAAATATTTTTTGATTGGATCGGAATGAATGAAGAAATACTAAATCGTCCCATATCCACTCTGGAACTTTGGTTCTTCCCCGAATTTGTGATACTTTATAATGCATATAAAATGAAGCCGTGGATTATACCAAGCAAATTACTTCTTTTAAATTTGAATATAAATGCAAATTTTAGTGAAAATCAAAATGTCAATGAAAATAAAAGAGGGCGTTTTTTTATACCATCGAATGAAGAAACAAAATTTTTTGAATTAAAAAATCAAAATCAAGACGAAAAAGAACCCGCAAACCAAGGAGATTTTGGATCACTTCTATCAAACCAACAAAAAGATATTGAAGAAGATTATTCGCGATCAGACATGAAGAAACGTGAAACGAAAAAACAATCCAAGAGCAACCTGGAAGCAGAACTCAAATTATTCCTAAAACGATATTTGCTTTTTCAATTGAGATGGAACAATGTTTTGAATCAAAGAATGGTCAATAATATTAAGGTATATTGTCTCCTGCTTAGACTGAGAAACCCCAGAAAAATTACTATATCCTCTATTCAAACGAAAGAAATGAGTCTGGATATGATGCTGATTCAGAAAAATTTAACTCTTCCAGAATTGATGAAAAGGGGGGTATTAATTATCGAACCCCTTCGTCTGTCTGTAAAAAATGATGGACAATTTATTATGTATCAAACCATAGGTATATCATTGGTCCATACGAGTAAGCGCCAAACTAATCCAAGATACCGAGAACAAAGATATGTTGATAAGAAGAATTTTAATGAATCGATTCCAAGACATCAAAGAATAGTTGGAAATAGAAACAAAAAGCATTCTGATTTACTTGTTCCTGAAACTATTTTATCATCTAGACGTCGTCGAGAATTGAGAATTCTAATTTGTTTCAATTCAACGAATAGGAATGATATGAATAGAAATTCGGTATTTTGTAACGAGAACAACATAAAAACCTGTGGTCAATTTTTGGATGAAAGTAAACATCTTGATAGAGATAAAAATGAATTAATTCAATTAAAGTTCTTTCTTTGGCCTAATTATCGATTAGAAGATTTAGCTTGTATGAATCGCTATTGGTTTGATACGAATAATGGCAGTCGTTTCAGTATGTTAAGAATACATATGTATCCAGATTGAAAATTTTTTAATGATATATTTGGCCTATATATCCTAATATATGGTATATGAAAGCAAACAAATGCACACATACCTTGTCTTACATCTCATTCTAATATACGTTAATGACGTATCAATTATATCTAGAAAGAAATTGAATTGAAGCAAGAGAATCTTCTTCATTTTCGGTCTAAATTCGAAATCTAAATTACTCGCTTTTGTGAGTACAAAAACGTACCATCCTTTTGTATCCCTATCCGAATCAAATTAAAAATTTGTTTGATTCGTTTTAATTGATAAACGGGAAAGCAATTCAGATTATTGTGTATATCACATTCAAATTATTGGCATTAATAGATAAAATTGAATATCTGTAAAGTAATAAAGTAAAGAAGGGAGGTGGAGATTCTTTTATGTTAAAAAATTCATTCATTTCAGTTATTTCACAAGAAGAAAAAAAAGAAAACAGTGGGTCTGTGGAATTTCAAGTCGTTAGTTTCACCAATAAAATACGGAGACTTACTTCACATTTGGAATTGCACAAAAAAGACTATTTATCTCAGAGAGGTCTACGGAAAATTCTGGGAAAACGTCAACGGCTACTGGCTTATTTGTCAAAAAAAAATAGAGTACGTTATAAAGAAATAATTGGTCAGTTGGCTATCCGAGAGACAAAAACTCGTTAATTTGAAGGATCTTTTTGATCCTTTAAATTTTTATGAACTTCTTTTCACTTTCAGCAATTCATGGAAGAATGAATGGGGAAAAACCTATGACTGCACCAGCCACAAGAAAAGACCTCATGATAGTCAATATGGGTCCTCACCACCCATCAATGCATGGTGTTCTTCGACTTATCATTACTCTAGATGGTGAAGATGTTATTGACTGTGAACCAATATTGGGTTATTTACACAGAGGAATGGAAAAAATTGCAGAAAACCGAACAATTATACAATATTTGCCTTATGTAACACGGTGGGACTATTTAGCTACTATGTTCACAGAAGCAATAACTGTAAATGCACCAGAGCAGTTAGGCAATATTCAAGTACCTAAAAGGGCGAGTTACATCAGAGTCATTATGTTGGAGTTGAGTCGTATAGCTTCCCATTTGTTATGGCTTGGACCTTTTATGGCAGATATTGGCGCACAGACCCCTTTCTTCTATATTTTTCGAGAAAGAGAATTGATATATGACCTATTCGAAGCTGCCACAGGTATGCGAATGATGCATAATTATTTTCGTATCGGAGGAATAGCTGCCGATTTACCTCATGGATGGATAGATAAATGTTTGGATTTTTGCGATTATTTTTTAACAGGGGTTGCTGAATATCAAAAGCTTATTACACGGAATCCCATTTTTTTAGAACGAGTTGAAGGAGTAGGCATTATTGGCGGAGAAGAAGCAATAAATTGGGGTTTATCAGGACCAATGCTACGAGCTTCCGGAATACAATGGGATCTTCGTAAAGTTGATCATTATGAGTGTTACAACGAATTTGATTGGGAAGTGCAATGGCAAAAAGAAGGGGATTCATTAGCTCGTTATTTAGTACGAATCAGTGAAATGACAGAATCCATAAAAATTATTCAACAGGCTCTAGAAGGAATTCCAGGGGGTCCCTATGAGAATTTAGAAATCCGACGCTTTGCTAGAGTAAGGGACCCCGAATGGAATGATTTTGACTATCGATTCATTAGTAAGAAACCTTCTCCAACTTTTGAATTGTCGAAGCAAGAACTTTATGTAAGAGTAGAAGCCCCAAAAGGAGAATTGGGAATTTTTCTGATAGGAGATCAGAGTGTTTTTCCCTGGAGATGGAAAATTCGCCCGCCGGGTTTTATCAATTTGCAAATTCTTCCTCAGTTAGTTAAAAAAATGAAATTGGCTGATATTATGACGATACTAGGTAGCATAGATATCATTATGGGAGAAATTGATCGTTGAAATGAAAATTGATACAACAGAAGTACAAGCTATTAATTCTTTTTCCAGATTGGAATCCTTACAAGATGTCTATGGGATCATATGGATACTTATCCCTATTTTTACTCCTGTATTAGGAATCACAATAGGTGTACTAGTAATTGTTTGGTTAGAAAGAGAAATATCTGCAGCGATACAACAACGTATTGGACCTGAATACGCCGGACCTTTAGGAATTCTTCAAGCTCTAGCAGATGGTACAAAATTACTTTTTAAAGAGAATCTTCTTCCATCTAGAGGAGATATTCGTTTATTCAGTATCGGACCATCCATAGCAGTCATCTCAATTCTACTAAGTTATTCAGTAATTCCTTTTGGATATCATCTTGTTCTAGCTGATCTCAGTATTGGTGTTTTTTTATGGATTGCCAGTTCAAGTATTGCCCCCGTTGGACTTCTTATGTCAGGATATGGATCAAATAATAAATATTCTTTTTTAGGTGGTTTCCGAGCTGCTGCTCAATCAATTAGTTATGAAATACCATTAACTCTATGTGTGTTATCAATCTCTCTACGTGTGATTCGTTAAGAAATGAAATTACCCTGTGTTTTTTTCTTTTTAGGAAGTAAGGATAAATAGGTTGAATATCTATTTTCATTTTTTTATTCATCATTCGGGCTGATGAACTAAACTAGATAGTTAGATGAGTGAAAGAAAACGGCTTATAACTTTGCGGTAAAAAAATGGAGTCTCATTTCCTATGTACAAGAGTGAAATGAAAGTAAACATAAGCAGTAAAGACTGCTTACCCCCAAGATTGGTTGATTAGTCATCATGTCTTGAAGCGGGTTCAAAAAATCAACTGTATGGAGTTTTTACTATATATACATGTATTACCATAACGGGAGATTGAGCAAAAATGAGTGGATGATTAGGAACACCAAGGTACACAAAGGATTCGTAATGGAGATTATGTAAGTTATCCAACAGGATATGTCTGTGCATAAA